AACTATCAATTAATTATTAATTCTATAAGGTTGAATAAAAATTAGATTTAGACTTTTTTTAAGAAAATTGCTATGCTTAGTGTGCGACTCGTTGGTTTTTTAGGGTTAGGATTCAAAAAGACCAGCCCAACACCATACACCATAGTATGAACTAATAACCAACCCATTACTTCTCATTATCTAGATCTAAAGAACCAGTCAAGATATGATATATTGGTCATATCTTTGTAGCAACTGAAATTTTGTGTTTCTGAAAAAAAAATCAATCTGATTTTTAAGAAAATAGAAAAACAAAATAGAGAAAAAAGATGTGGATATAAATGGAAAGATGAGAGAAAGAGAGAAAAAAATATCAATGGTATAGAATTCCAATATGTAAGGTCTATAAGTCATCTCATAAAAGGCAGTGTAATAAAGCATTAATACTAATTCTTATATAACATAATTAAATGACTCTTCTTATAAATTTATAAATTAGAGAACAAAACAAAAAAATCAAGAGCTTCGAGCCAATAAAGACTAAGAAAATTGACTCAAGAACAAATTGCATTATGAGCTCCGTTGTAAAAATTGGACCTAAGCATTAAGTAAGAAGCGATGGGAACGATGGAAGCTGTGAATGAAAAAGATTTTTGTGAAAAAGGAATCTTAATGATTCACTGGTCGGGATGGCGAAATGAACCGGAGATCGATTCATCTATTGTAAGAAGTCAGGAGACAGGCCGAAAATTTAAATAGAAGAGTAAATATTCGCCCGCGAAAACTTTATTTTTTTGAATTGAGAAATTTGGACGATAAAAAGAAAAAGACAAAAATTTGTTCTATTTTTATTTCAAAATAACAATATGATTTCGAAAAGAGAAACTAAAATCTTTAATTGTCTATTTAAACAAGATCTATAGATTACTAATAGATTAGATTATAGGAAATCTAAAAATTCGTTAATTATTTCTTAATCTTTATTAGTTAATTATTTCATTTTAATTTAAGATTCGAAATCTTTTTTGTTTTTTAATTCTTTTATTCGCGAGGAGCCGGATGAGAAGAAACTCTCACGTCCAGTTCTGCAGTAGAGATGGAATTCATAATCAACCATCAACTATAACCCCAAAAGAACCAGATTCCGTAAACAACATAGAGGAAGAATGAAGGGAATATCGTATCGAGGGAATCGTATTTGTTTCGGTAAATATGCTCTTCAGGCACTCGAACCCGCGTGGATCACATCTAGACAAATAGAAGCCGGTCGACGGGCAATGACACGAAATGCACGTCGTGGTGGAAAACTATGGGTACGTATATTTCCAGACAAACCAGTTACACTAAGGGCCGCAGAAACACGTATGGGTTCGGGGAAAGGATCCCCGGAATATTGGGTAGCTGTTGTTAAACCAGGCCGAATACTTTATGAAATGGGCGGAGTAAAAGAAAATATAGCTAGAAGGGCTATTTCAATAGCAGCATCCAAAATGCCTATACGGACTCAATTCATTATTTCGGGATAAAGGAGAAAAGGGTATAACTAACAGAAATGAGTCTTGGGTGTGAAAAAAAAATTGCTTATTTCTTTCTTTTTTATTTTTAGACAAAAAATATTTCTTTTTTTTTATCCTTTGCATTAAAAGAACAAATTACAAAATGATATGATTCAATCTCAGACCCATTTAAATGTAGCAGATAACAGCGGGGCGCGAGAACTAATGTGTATTCGAATCATAGGAGCTAGCAATCGTCGATATGCTCATATTGGTGACGTTATTGTTGCTGTGATCAAAGAAGCCGTACCAAATATGCCCCTAGAAAAATCAGAAGTGGTCAGAGCTGTAATTGTGCGTACCCGTAAAGAATTCAAACGTGAGAACGGTATGATAATTCGATATGATGACAATGCTGCAGTTGTTATTGACCAAGAAGGAAATCCAAAAGGAACGCGAATTTTTGGCGCGATCGCTCGGGAATTAAGACAATTTAATTTTACTAAAATAGTTTCATTAGCTCCCGAGGTATTATAAAAAGGGATCGCGCTATTTTATAGTTTTTTATTTTTTTTATTTTATAGTAGGTTTTATAGTAGGATAGTTGAAAGAAATGGATTGAGAAATAGATTGTATCTCACGCATATACATACCTTTATTCATAAAATATTCATAAAAAAAAAAAAAAAGAAATAAGCATGTTGATTATATCAAATTTTGAGTCACCAACAATTTTAGTTCATCATGGGCAGAGACACTATTGCTGAGGTAATAACCTCTATACGAAATGCTGATATGGATAAAAAAAGAGTAGTTCGAATAACAGCCACTAATATTACCGAAAATATTGTCAAAATACTTTTAAGAGAGGGTTTTATCGAAAACGTGAGAAAACATCGAGAAAACAACAAAGATTTTTTGGTTTTAACGCTACGACATAGAAGGAATAGGAAAAGGCCCCGTAGAAATTTTTTAAATTTAAAACGGATCAGTCGACCTGGTCTACGAATCTATTCTAATTATCGACAAATTCCTCGAATTTTAGGTGGGATGGGAATTGTAATTATTTCTACTTCTCGAGGTATAATAACAGACCGGGAGGCTCGGCTAGAAAGAATCGGCGGAGAAATTTTGTGTTATATATGGTAATCTTTTTAATATACAAATTGGACCCAAAACTTACAATTTTGAATTGTAAAATAAAAAAGAAAGGAGACGAGTTGTCTAATATTGCTCCTCCTTCATTAGTTGATACTTCAAGGAGACTTTACCTAGAATGAAAGAAAAAGAACAAAAATGGATTCATGAGGGTTTAATTACCGAATCGCTTCCCAATGGCATGTTCAGGGTTCGTTTAGATAATGATAATGAAGATCTGATTCTAGGTTATATTTCAGGAAAGATTCGACGTAGTTTTATACGGATACTACCGGGAGATAGAGTCCAGGTTGAGGTAAGTCGGTATGATTTAACCAAAGGACGTATAATTAATCGACTCCGCAAGAAGGATAAGAAGGATTCGAAGGATAACAAGGATTCGAAGGATAACAAGGATTCGAAGGATAACAAGGATTCGAAGGATAACAAGGATAACAAGGATTCAAAGGATAACAAGGATTCGAAGGATAACAAGGATTCGAAGGATAACAAGGATTCGAAGGATTAAATGGCTTGAACACCCCTTTCGCGAGAATACGATTCGAAATGCCAATTCTCAATAAACTTCTTTTCTTCCAAGAAGTAAATTACAATTTAAGATAAGGAATGACAAATATGAAAATCAGAGCTTCTGTTCGTAAAATTTGTGAAAAATGTCGACTAATCCGCAGGCGGGGTCGACTTATAGTAATTTGTTCCAATCCGAGACATAAACAAAGGCAGGGATAATCACACTCGCTAAATGAAACGATATAGAAATAAGGAATCTGTTTTAATATGAAATGAAATGGATATATCCATATATCTCTAACTCATATTTTCAAGATGATAAAATATGGCAAAAGCTATACCGAGAATTGGTTCGCGCAGGACTGGACGTATTGGGTCACGTAAGAGTGCACGTAGAATCCCAAGGGGAGTTATTCATGTTCAGGCAAGTTTCAATAATACCATTGTGACCGTTACAGATGTACGGGGTAGGGTGGTTTCTTGGTCCTCCGCCGGTACTTGTGGATTCAAGGGTCCGAGAAGAGGGACACCATTTGCTGCTCAAACCGCAACAAGAAATGCTATTCGTACAGTAGGTATGCAACGAGCGGAGGTCATGATAAAAGGCCCCGGTCTCGGAAGAGACGCGGCTCTCCGAGCTATTCGTAGAAGTGGTATATCATTAACTTTTATACGGGATGTAACCCCTCTGCCGCATAATGGCTGTAGACCTCCGAAAAAACGACGTGTGTAGAAATGCACATTGAAGAACTTTCAAGAGAAACAAGAGAAATAAATGATTCAATGATCTAATGAAATTATATTACTATGGTTCGAGAGAAAATAACAGTATCTACTCGGACACTACAGTGGAAATGTGTTGAATCAAGAACAGAGAGTAAACGTCTTTATTATGGGCGTTTTATTTTGTCTCCACTTCTGAAAAGTCAAGCCGACACAATAGGCATTGCGATGCGAAGAGCTTTGCTTGGAGAAATAGAAGGAACATGTATCACACGTGTAAAATTTGATAAAATACCGCATGAATATTCTACTATAAAGGGTATTCAAGAATCGGTACATGAAATCTTAATGAATTTGAAAGAAATTGTATTGAGAAGTAATCTATATGAACCTTGTGAGGCCTATATTTATGTCAGGGGGCCCGGATATGTAACTGCCCAAGATATCGTCTTACCACCTTATGTAGAAATAGTTGATAATACACAACATATAGCTAGCTTGACGGAACCGATTAATTTGTGTATTGTATTACAAATCGAGAGAAATCGCGGATATCTTATACAAACACCACAGAACGTTCAAGATGGAAGTTATCCTATCGATGCTGTATTCATGCCTGTTCGAAATGCAAATCATAGTATTCATTCGTATGGGAATGGGAATGAAAAACAAGAGATACTTTTTCTCGAAATATGGACAAACGGAAGTTTAACTCCGAAAGAAGCACTTCATGAAGCATCCCGGAATCTGATTGATTTGTTTATTCCTTTTTTACATATGGAAGAAGAAAACTCACATTTAGAGAACAATCAACACGCGGTTCCTTTATTCCCTTTTACCTTTCACGATAAACTGAATAAACTCATAAAAAATAAAAAAGAAATAGCATTGAAATCAATTTTTATTGACCAATTAGAATTGCCTCCCAGGATCTATAATTGCCTCAAAAGGTCCAATATATATACACTATTGGACCTTTTGAATAACAGTCAAGAAGACCTTATGAAAATTGAACATTTTCGCATAGAAGATGTAAAACAGATATTGGTCGTTCTAGAAAAACATTTGGCAATTTTTTTACCGAAAAAAAAGTTTAAAATCTATTGAATTTACTTCGTCTTTTTTTTATTTTAA